ACGAAGATTTTAAAGACTGGGATAGAGAAATGCACGTTAAATGCACCTATAATGGTGTTCAATTATCAGAAACAGAATTTCCAAAAAACTGGTTAACAGATGGTATTCAGATAAAAATCCTATTTCCTTTCTGTCTGAAACCTTGGCGCAATAAGGTAAGACCCCCCCTTGGAAGTCCAATAAAAAAGAAAGGAAAAAGAGACAATTTTTCTTTTTTAACAATCTGGGGAATGGAAGCTGAACTACCCTTTGGTTCTCCCCGAAAACGCCCTTCTTTTTTTAAACCCGTTTGTAAAGAATTTGAAAAAAAAATTACAAAGTTGAAAAATAAATGTTTTCTAGTTCTAAAAGTTTTAAAAAAAAAAAAAAAAAGGTTTCTAAAATTTGCAAAAGAAAAAACAAGTGGGGTTATCAAAAGAATTCTCCTTATTAAAAGAATAATAAAAATGAAAAGAATAATAAAAGAAAAAGTAAACCCAATTTTATTATTCGGATTGAGGAAAGTATATGAACCGAATGAAAATAGAAAAGATTCTATAATCAGTAATAAGATTACCGATGAATCGATCATTCAAATTAGATCCATGGATTGGACAAATTATTCACTCACAGAAAAAAAAATCAAGGATCTGGCTGATAGTACAATCACAATTAGAGATCAAATTGAAAGAATCATGGAGGACAAGAAAAAAAAAATGGGAACTCCAGATATAAATCTTATTTCTAACAAGACAAGTTGTGATAATAAAAGATGGGAGTTTTTGAAAGAAATTTTGTGGATATCAAAAAAAAAAAGTGCGCGATTAATACGCAAATGGCACTATTTTATGAAATCTTTCGTTGAAAGAATATACATTGGTATCCGTCTATCTACTATTCACATTCCCAGAAGAAATGCACAACTTTTACTTGAATCAATAAAAAAAACTCTCAATAAATACATTTACAATGATGAAACAAATCAAGAAGTAATTGATGAAACGAACCAAAATGCAATTCACTTTATTTCGACTGTAAAAAAGTCGCTTTCTAATATTAGTAATAAACATTCAAAGACTTATTGTGACTTATCTTCCTTATCCCAAGGATATGTATTTTACAAATTATCACAAATTCAAGTTATTAACAAGGATCCCTTGGGATCTGCACTTCAATATCATGGAGCATACACCTTTTTCAAGGATAGAATAAAGGTCACACGAGAAGTATCTGATTCAAAAACAAGGCGTAAAAAACTTCCGAATTCTGGAATCAATGAATGGAAAGACTGGTTAAGAGGTCATTATCAATACAATTTATCTCAGACTAGATGGTCCAGATTAGTACCGCAAAAATGGCGAAATGGAGTCAATCAACACCGCATGATTCAAAATAAAGACTTAAAATTTTTAGATTCATATGAAAAAAACCGATTCATTCATTACAAGAATGAAAATTCTTATGGAGAGAATTCATTGTCGAGTAAAAATAAAAAACAGTACAGATATGTTCTTTTAGCACATAAGTATATTAATTATGCACATAAGTATATTAATTATGAGGATAGAAAGAACCCATATATTTATGGGTCCCCTTTACAGGTAAATGAGGGACGAAAGATTTCATATAATTACCACACGCCTAAACTCGAATTATTTTATGTATTAGGGAGTACAGCTAGTAGTGATTATTTAGGGAAAGAGTGTATTATTGATACAGGTCAAAATCTGGATCGAAAATATTTTGAGTGCGGAATTCTAAATTTTTGTCTTAAAAAAAATCTCGATATTGAAACCAGGACTAACATGGGCGCGAGGACTAACATTAGCAAAGATACTAAGACGAGAACTAATGATTATAAAATAATTGAGAAAAAGGATCTTTTTTATCTCAATCTCACGATTGATCAAAAAATTAACCCATCCAATAAAAAAGGTTTTTTTTTTGATTGGATGGGAATGAATGAAGACGTGTTATATGGTCCCATACCGAATCTGGAACCTTGGTTCTTCCAAGAATTTAGACTGCTTTATGATGCATATAAGATTAAACCCTGGATTATACCAATCCAATTACTTTTTTTTAATTTTAATGGAAATGAAAATATTAGTAGAAATATCAATGGAAATCAAAAAGAGAGTCTTCGTATATCATCCAATCAAAAAGAAGAATATCTTGAATTAGAGAATCGAAATCAAGAAGAAAAAGAACAGCGGGGCCAAGAAGATTTTGGATCAGATCCACGAAACCAAAAGAATCTTGGATCAGATGCACGAAACAAAAAAAAAGATTTTGAAAAGGATTACGCGGAAACCGAATCAGACATTAAAAATAAAAAACGTAAAAAGAAAAGGAAATCTAAAAGCAAGAAGGAGGCAGAACTTGATTTTCTCCTGAAAAAGTATTTGCTTTTTCAATTGAGATGGGATGAACCTCTGAATCAAAGAATAATCAATAATGTTAAGGTATATTGTTTCCTGCTTAGACTGATAAATCCAAGTGAAATTGCTATATCCTCTATTGAAAGAGGAGAAATGCGCCTGGATGTAATGCTGATTGATAAGGAGCTAACAATTACAGAATTGATAAGAAAGGGAATATTCATTATCGAACCGGTTCGTCTGTCTCTAAAACGGGATGGGCAATTTCTTATGTATCAAACCATAAGTATTTCATTGGCCCATAAGAGTAAGCACAAAACAAATCGAAGATTCCGAAAAAGGAAATATGTTGATGAGAATAATTTCGATGGATCTATTGCACAAGATAGAAAAACGCTTGGGAATGGAGACGAAAATCATTATGATTCACTTTTTATTCCTGAAAATATTCTATCTCCTGTGCGTCGTAGAGAATTAAGAATTCTAATGGATTTAAATTCCGGAAATGGGAATGTTGTGGATAGAAATACAGTACTTTGCAACGGGAATAACATCAAAAATTGTGTGCAATTTTTAGATGAGAATAAGTATCTTGATACAGATACAAATAAATGCATTCAATTTAAATTGTTTCTTTGGCCCAATTATCGATTAGAAGATTTAGCTTGTATGAATCGCTATTGGTTTGATACCAATAATAGTAGTCGTTTCAGTATGTTAAGGATACATATGTACCCACGATACAGAATTATTTGATGATATATTATATTTTTATATTATATTTTTATTTTTGATGGTATATTTTCTTTTTCTATATATCACGCTCACACCCGGTAGACTAGGGCAGACGTATTTACATGCACGCTGTCTTCCATTCCATTCTGATACATGATAGTAATAGTAATTCAATAACGTATTAATTGGATCTAGGAATGAATCGGCGGAATCTTCTTAGGTCAAAATCATTTTCTATTTCGTGGGTGCAAAAATGTAACATGCTTTCGTATCCGAATCAAATTACAAATGAAATTGGATTTATTAAATTGTTTTTTTGATAAAAAACAAAGTACTATATGAATAAATCTGGATTCCTGTGTGTACCAGATTGAAAGATTGAAATAACTGTCATTATTATTATTCCTGACCGGTAAAACCCATATTTGTGAATGTGAAAAAGAAAGAAAAAAAGAAAGAGAAGAATTATTTTTATGATAAAAAGTTCATTCATCTCAGTTATTCCGCAAGAAGAAAAAGGAAAAAACAGGGGATCCGTTGAATTTCAAGTATTCAATTTTACTAATAAGATACGTAGACTTACTTCACATCTAGAATTGCACAGAAAAGACTATTTCTCTCAGAGAGGTCTGCGGAAGATTTTGGGAAAACGTCAACGGCTGCTGGCTTATTTGTCAAAAAAAAATAGAGTACGTTATAAGGAATTAATTGGTCAGCTAAATATTCGGGAGCCAAAACCGCGTTAATTTGAGGATTGGGGATTCATTTGAATTATTTGGTTTATTAGTATTAGATCTTGAATTTTGATGAACCTCGTTTTGTTTTCGGTAATTCATGGAATAATGAATCGGGGAAGAAAACATATGACTGTACCGGCTACAAGAAAAGACCTCATGATAGTCAATATGGGTCCTCACCACCCATCAATGCATGGTGTTCTTCGACTCGTCGTTACTCTGGATGGTGAAGATGTTATTGACTGTGAACCCGTATTAGGTTATTTACATAGAGGAATGGAAAAAATTGCGGAAAACCGAACAATTATACAATATCTGCCTTATGTAACACGTTGGGATTATTTAGCAACTATGTTCACGGAAGCAATAACGGTAAATGGACCAGAACAGTTGGGAAATATTCAAGTACCTAAAAGAGCTAGCTATATCAGAGTAATTATGCTGGAGTTGAGTCGTATAGCTTCTCATTTGTTATGGCTTGGGCCTTTTATGGCGGATATCGGTGCACAAACTCCTTTCTTCTATATTTTAAGAGAAAGGGAATTGCTATATGATCTATTTGAAGCTGCCACAGGTATGCGAATGATGCACAATTACTTCCGTATCGGAGGAGTAGCTTCTGATCTACCTTATGGTTGGATAGAAAAATGTTTGGATTTCTGCGATTATTTTTTAACAGAGGTAGTGGAATATCAAAAACTTATTACGCGGAATCCCATTTTTTTGCAACGAGTTGAAGGAGTAGGCATTATTGGTGGAGAAGAAGCAATAAATTGGGGTTTATCAGGACCAATGTTACGAGCTTCCGGAATCCAATGGGATCTTCGTAAAGTTGATCATTATGAGTGTTACGATGAATTCGATTGGGAGGTCCAGTGGCAAAAAGAAGGAGACTCATTAGCTCGTTATTTAGTGCGAATCGGTGAAATGACGGAATCTGTAAAAATTATTCAACGAGCTATAGAAGGAATTCCGGGAGGGGCCTATGAGAATTTAGAAGTGCGACGCTTTGATGGAGGGCGCCATTCCGAATGGAATGATTTTGATTATCGATTCATTAGTAAAAAACCTTCACCCGCTTTTGAATTGTCGAAGCAAGAACTTTATGTAAGAGTAGAAGCCCCCAAGGGAGAATTAGGAATTTTTTTGATAGGAGATAATAGTGTTTTTCCTTGGAGATGGAAAATTCGTCCACCAGGTTTCATCAATTTGCAAATTCTTCCTCAGTTAGTTAAAAGAATGAAATTGGCTGATATCATGACGATACTAGGTAGTATAGATATCATTATGGGAGAGGTTGATCGTTGAAATGACAATTGATACGACAGAAATACAAGCTATCAATTCTTTTTCCAGATCGGAGTATTTAGAAGAAGTCTATAGCCTCATATGGGCGCTTGTCCCTATTTTTACTCCTGTATCAGGAATCACAATAGGAGTACTCGTGATTGTGTGGTTAGAAAGAGAAATATCTGCAGCATTACAACAACGTATTGGGCTTGAATACGCCGGTCCTTTGGGAATTCTTCAAGCTCTAGCGGATGGGACTAAGCTACTTTTGAAAGAGGATCTTCTCCCATCTAGGGGAGATATTCGTTTATTCAGTATCGGCCCGTCTATAGCGGCCATATCCATTTTTTTTAGTTATTCAGTAATTCCTTTTGGGTATCGCCTTGTTCTGGCCGATCTCAGTATAGGTGTTTTTTTCTGGATCGCCATTTCCAGTATTGTCCCTGTTGGACTTCTTATGTCAGGATATGGATCGAATAATAAATATTCCTTTTCAGGTGGTCTACGAGCTGCTGCTCAATCGATTAGTTATGAAATACCATTAACTCTATGTGTGTTATCAATATCTCTACGTGTGATTCGTTGGAACATCAACTTTACCTTACCCACTTGTTTTAGGAAAGAAGATTGAATGTACTGATTGTATAAATATCTTCGCTTTTCTTTATTCATCACTTGGGTCGATGAGCTAAACCAGATAGTTATATGAGTGAAACAAAACTGCTTATTAATTTGCAGTAATAAGATTGATTCTCATTCCCTATGTACGAGAGTAAGGTAGAAGTAAACATAAGCAGCGTAAACTGTTTACCCCAAGATTGGACGATTAGTCATCATGGCTTGAAGCGGGTACAAAAGATCAATTGTATGGGTTTTTACAATTTTATCCATATTTTGAATCAATCAAAAAAAAGGGTGGGTGGTTAGGAACACTAAGATACGCAAAGGATTAGTAATGGAAATAATGTAAGGTATCCAAAGAGATATTTTTGCATGAAAGGAATCATAATGAGGGCTTTACGTTGGTAGAAATGATCAAGGAGTACTTCCCGATGATTCCGATCCAGAGTATACTCCTACCCACTGATTAAAGAAATAACTATTGGGAACGAAATAATCCTTTATTTTTTAGAATCCCCTTCTGAGAAAGAAGAACAGGAACGAAAGAAATGGAATGCAATAGGAAAAATTAAAATGATAAGAGATCTTTTTTTATTCTTTCTTTTTCTGATCTACATTTATATAGATGGAATGGAATTCTTATCAGGATTCATGAATTGGTGCGGGGTCTAATTATTTTTCGTAATTGCGCAATCTATGGGTCGAAATTTTTACCGATACAGCGCATATTTTATTGAAGGATTCAGTTATTGCTGAACAAAGAAAAATTTTTTAATTTGCATTAAAAAAAAAATAAGGATGAGATCAATTCCGAAGCACTTTTATTTGTTATTATAGCAGACAGAATTCCATTGGTTTAATTAGGGACTCCCCGATGCATCTTTACTCTAGCTACTCCACAAAAAAAGCAAGCCGGGGTAATACCAAGTCAGTCCTTAAATTAATTTGTGGCCATCGAGGAGCCGTATGAAGCGGAGGTCTCATGTACGGTTCTGGAATAGCGATAGGAACAGTGATGTTATCATCGACTATAATTATCTAACAGTTCAAGTACGATTGATATAGTTGAGGCACAGTCTAAATATGGTTTTTGGGGGTGGAATCTTTGGCGCCAACCCATAGGGTTTATAGTTTTTCTAGTTTCTTCCCTAGCAGAATGTGAGAGATTACCCTTTGATTTACCAGAAGCGGAAGAGGAATTAGTAGCAGGTTATCAAACCGAATATTCGGGTATAAAATTTGGTTTATTTTACATTGCGTCTTACCTAAATCTACTAGTTTCTTCATTATTTGTAACAGTTCTGTACTTGGGGGGGTGGAATTCCTCTATTCCGTACATATTCATTCCGAAGCTTTTCGGAATAAATAAACCTGGTGGGGTCTTTGGAACGACAATTAGTATCTTCATTACGTTAGCTAAAGCTTATTTGTTCCTGTTCATTCCTATCACAACAAGGTGGACTTTACCTAGGATGAGAATGGACCAACTATTAAATCTTGGATGGAAATTTCTTTTACCTGTTTCTCTAGGTAATCTATTATTGACAACTTCTTTCCAACTCCTTTCGCTGTAACAGAATATGAAATTCTAGGTTCATAACCTCTCTCAAGCAAGAGAAAGAAACATCAAATTATTCATGGATATCCACGATATGTTCCCTATGGTGACTGGGTTCATGAATTATGGTCAACAAACAGTACGAGCTGCAAGGTACATTGGTCAAAGTTTCATAATTACTTTATCCCACGCGAATCGTTTACCTGTAACTATTCAATATCCTTATGAAAAATTGATCACATCAGAGCGTTTCCGCGGTCGAATCCACTTTGAATTTGATAAATGTATTGCTTGCGAAGTATGTGTTCGTGTATGTCCCATAGATTTACCTGTTGTTGATTGGAGATTGGAAACAGATATTAGAAAGAAACGGCTGCTTAATTATAGTATTGATTTTGGAATCTGTATATTTTGTGGCAACTGCGTCGAGTATTGTCCAACAAATTGTTTATCAATGACTGAGGAATATGAACTTTCTACTTATGATCGTCACGAATTGAATTATAATCAAATTGCTTTGGGTCGTCTACCAGTGTCAATAATGGGGGATTACACAATTCAAACAAACAATTATGAATATGAATTCCACTCAAATAAATAAAAATAGCCGCGGATAAACTAAACCCCTTTTCCTTTTTCAATAATGATAATGATTACCAAAATTACCAAATTACTAAGATTCTGTTTTGATCAGGGTTCTTTCATTTTGGTTCGGCAGTAACCACAAATCATAAATATAACTACTGATTTGTGGGAATCATGGCTTTATTTGAATTGAAAATGGAATTCATATATCTGTGGTTATTTCGAAATATACAATTCCGAACTACACTTTCACTTTCAGATACAGAAGTGGGATTGGTCCAATAACAGTATCTACGTCAATCCACATCCCATTAAGATTTAATTCAATTAAGAACGTATCATCATAGACAAGAAAAAAATAGGGTAACCCCCTTTTCCTGGCCCGGTCAGTAAGGTCATGAAATATTTCTACTTAATTTATCTCTTATTTTACGCATAATGGATTTACCTGGACCAATACATGATATTCTTTTAGTATTTCTGGGATCAGGACTTATATTAGGAAGTCTCGGAGTGGTATTACTTACGAGTCCAATTTTGTCTGCCTTTTCTTTGGGATTGGTTCTTGTTTCTATAGCCTTATTCTATATTCCATCTAACTCCTATTTTGTAGCTGCTGCACAGCTCCTCATTTACGTGGGGGCCGTAAATGTCTTAATCATATTTGCCGTGATGTTCATGAAAGGTTCAGAATATTCCAATTATTTCTCTCTTTGGACCGTTGGGGATGGGGTTACTTCACTGGTTTGTACAAGTATTTTGTTTTCATTAATTACTACTATCTTAGATACGTCGTGGTACGGGATTATTTGGACTACAAGATCAAGCCAGATTATAGAACAGGACCTAATAAGTAACGTTCAACAAATTGGGATTCATTTATCAACGGATTTTTATCTTCCATTTGAACTTGTTTCTATAATTCTTTTAGTTGCTTTGATAGGTGCAATTGCTATGGCTCGTCAGTAAAAAATAGTTAGGATTAGAAAAAAAAATCAAAGAAAATAAAATAAAAATAAATAAGGCCGAGGCCTTGTTCTGCCTTATTGCTTATTGTTAGTACATCTATTTTCCTTCAATTCTATTTTTGTTCATATGGAATGTCAAATAATAAAAGGTTTAGTTCTATCCATTGCCAATGCTTTCGTTTGTTACGCACTTTCGAGTCAATCAAATCGGTTAAAAAATTGTTGTTCATATTGAAATGAATCGAGATTGATGAGGAGTTAGTCAATGATGCTCGAACATGGACTTGTTTTGAGTGCCTATTTATTTTCTATCGGTATTTATGGATTGATCACAAGTCGAAACATGGTTAGAGCACTTATGTGCCTTGAGCTTATACTGAATGCGGTTAATCTAAATCTCGTAACATTTTCTGATTTATTTGATAGTCGTCAATTAAAAGGAGACATTTTATCGATCTTTGTTATAGCTATTGCCGCCGCTGAAGCAGCTATTGGACCGGCTATTGTTTCGTCAATCCATCGTAACAGAAAATCAACTCGTATCAATCAATCAAATTTGTTGAATAAATAATCGTAGTCGTAATGATATAGATATAAATAAACACAGATATGATATCCTTCCATATATTCTATATATATATATATGGATAGAATATGGATAGATAGATATAATTTATCTAATTCTAAATTAGAATTAACATGTCTAACTAATTCATGTTTGCCGAAACGTAAGAAATCAAAGTATCTTGGCTCTTTCTCATGAACAGATCCGGAAATCTATTGATTATAAAAAAACAAATTCAGGTAACCCACTGATTCGTCTGGTGTCTAGAATACATGATTTATTTACTACTTCTTTTTTTACCAGATCGAAAATCAAATTAATAATATTCAAAAATTTGATATATCCAATGTCACATTCAGTAAAGATTTATGATACCTGTATAGGATGTACTCAATGTGTACGAGCGTGTCCCACAGATGTATTGGAAATGATACCTTGGGACGGCTGTAAAGCTAAGCAAATAGCTTCTGCTCCAAGAACGGAGGACTGCGTAGGTTGTAAAAGATGTGAATCCGCTTGTCCAACGGATTTCTTGAGCGTCCGGGTTTATTTATGGCATGAGACAACTCGCAGTATGGGTCTAGCTTATTGATACGTTCTAGAAAACTCCACTTGAATACATTTGATTCCTCTTTACCGACAAAGACCCGTACTCGGGAAAATAGAATATATTATTCTGGGGGCGGGTCTTTCTGGTCAAAGTCTATCTTGTCTTTACCACGAGCTATTTTCCTTGGTTAACAATAATTGTTATTTTGCCGATATCCGCGGGTTTGTTAATTTTTTTTCTCCCCCATAGGGGGAATAAGGGGGTTAGATGGTATACTATATGTATATGCTTTTTAGAGCTGCTTCTAACAACCTATGCATTCTGTTATCATTTCCAATTCGACGACCAATTAATCCAATTGGAGGAGGATTATAAATGGATAAATATTTTTGATTTTCACTGGAGACTGGGAATTGATGGACTTTCCATAGGACCCATTTTACTAACTGGATTCATTACTACTTTAGCTACCTTAGCGGCTTGGCCAATTACTCGGGATTCTCGATTGTTCCATTTCCTTATGTTAGCAATGTACAGTGGTCAAATAGGATTATTTTCCTCTCGAGACCTTTTACTTTTTTTCGTCATGTGGGAGTTAGAATTAATTCCTGTTTACCTACTTCTATCCATGTGGGGGGGTAAGAAACGTTTGTACTCAGCTACAAAGTTCATTTTGTACACTGCAGGGGGTTCCATTTTTCTTTTAATAGGAGTTCCAGGTATGGGTTTATACGGGTCGAATGACCCAACATTCAATTTTGAAACATCAGCGAATCAATCATATCCCGCGGCATTGGAAATAATATTATATTTGGGCTTCCTTATTGCTTATGCTGTCAAATCACCGATTATACCCCTACATACATGGTTACCAGATACCCATGGAGAAGCACATTACAGTACATGTATGCTTCTAGCCGGAATCTTATTAAAAATGGGAGCATATGGATTGATTCGGATCAATATGGAATTATTACCCCGTGCTCATTCTATATTTTCTCCGTGGTTGATGATAGTAGGAGCAATTCAAATAATCTATGCAGCTTCAACTTCTCCTGGTCAAGGCAATTTTAAAAGGAGAATAGCCTATTCTTCCGTATCTCATATGGGTTTCATAATTATAGGAATTGGTTCCATAACCGATACGGGACTCAACGGAGCCATTTTACAAATAATCTCTCATGGATTTATTGGTGCTGCACTTTTTTTCTTGGCGGGAACGAGTTATGATCGAATACGTCTTGTTTATCTCGACGAAATGGGCGGAATTGCGATCCCAATGCCAAAAATATTTACCATGTTCAGTAGTTTTTCGATGGCTTCTCTTGCATTGCCGGGAATGAGTGGTTTTGCTTCGGAGTTATTAGTTTTTTTTGGAATAATTACTAGCTCCAAATATTTTATAATTCCCAAAATACTAATGACTTTTTTAATGGTTATTGGAATTATATTAACTCCTATTTATTCATTATCTATGTTACGCCAGATGTTCTATGGATACAAGCTTTTAAATGTTACAAACTCTTATTTTTTTGATTCTGGACCACGAGAATTTTTTATTTCGACCTGTATCTTTTTACCTGTAATAGGTATTGGTCTTTATCCCGATTTCGTTCTCTCGTTATCAGTTGACAAGGTCGAAGCTATTCTATCTAAATTTTTTATAAATAATTAGATTTTTATAAATAATTAGATAGAATAAGACATAAAGTCAAAAACTCCTTTGATTTTAAAAATCATTTTATTTTCTATAACTATAAATGAAAAAATCAAAAGAAAAAGAGTGAAGTGGTTTTGAATTGTAATCAGAAACATCCGGAGTTTTTGAGAACCAATGTAATGGTTCTCAAAAACTCGAAAAACTTTCGCTATCTAAGGGGACCACTATGGACTCTTCAAGCTTTTTCTTCAATTAGATGTTAATGTGAATGAACCATAACTATGTAGTCCTACCCCTAATAGATTGACCCCAAAATAACATATCCAAATTATAAGAAATCCCGCAGAAGCCACAATTGCGGAATTCACACCTTGCAAACTTTGAGCCGTTCTAGTATGTAAATAAATTGCGAATATGGTCCAAGTAATAAATGCCCAAGTTTCCTTAGGGTCCCAATTCCAATAAGATCCCCATGCCTCATTAGCCCATACTGCTCCCGAAAGAATACCTATGGTTAAAAAAGTAAATCCTAGACTAATAACACGATAACTCCAATGATCCAACCGTAGAGTAAATTGATACTTGTGATAATTTCTAAATGAAAGAAAGGAGGTGCTTTGTAAAACACTTCCTTTTTTATTTAAGTATTGTATCTCATCGAAATAAAATGATCCAATTAGTAAATTCTTACTTTTATCAAGAATATCTATGTTTTTTCTAAGTGTAATGACTAAAAGAGATACTGATAATAACGATCCGCATAAAAGAGCTGCGTAGCTCAATAACATCATACTCACGTGCATCATTAACCACTGGGATTGTAGAGCAGGCACTAATATTGCGGATTGATGCATTTCAGTTAAAAGCCCTGAAGTGGCAAAGCCTTGAGTCAAAATAGTACCTGGAGCTGTTATTGCGCTTAAATCATTTTTATGGTTCCGTATTTTCGAAACCATATGAAAAATGGAGAAACTCCACGAAAGGAACATTAATGATCCATATAAATCATTTAATGGGAAATGTCTCGAATAAATCCAACGAGTAACTAATAATCCTGTTATACAGAAAAAAGTAACTATCATACCTTTTTCTGACGAATCACATAGTCCTACGATTTCATGAACTAGTAATTTCATTAAATGAATCGTAATGACAATTGAAATGATCGAAAAAGAGATGTGAGTTAATATATGTTCTAAAGTATCAAATATCATAAAAAACGATTAAAAAAAAAGAAAAGGGGGTTTTCAATTATAGAAATCCGGAATTGAATTCAGTATAGGATCTATTGTGCCCTTTTAGAGAATGCCGCCACTCGGATTCGAACCGAGATGCTCTGGCACTGCTTCCTAAGAGCAGCGTGTCTACCAATTTCACCATGGCGGCTTGATCGAAATAATAATAGCCCATATTAGATTCATTCGTCGATGCAATCAATGTTATTTATTTTCCGAAATATTAGAAAGGAATGGTTGAATAAAAAAAATTGTTCAAATATTTATTTGAACGTTCAATAATACTTAGCTTAGTATCATGATATGTTATCAGTTTTAACAATGGGATTTCGTGTAGTATAAGTTTTCCCGGAACAGTTGGATTTAGATGATTATGTCCTTAGTCTACATATATAACTAAGAATTTCCTTTTCCAATCTATTTCTGTATTCTGTATAATTCATTTTCCATTTATCTGATTTAATGCATGCGNAAAAAAAAAAAAAAACAAGTGAAGTGATGGGGAAAATGACAATCCCCATCTCGTGAATTATAAAAACATAAAAAGTGAAATCCTTATCTTGTATGTAACTTCTTTTGTTTGAAGTTTGAAAAAAAAAAAAAAGAGTCCCGTTTTTAGACTCCCGTTAGACAGAAAAATTGAAATTGAATTCGTTTTCTACATGCGAAAATATCGGGTTCTATCTCATATGGATGAGTTCAAAACATTAGTTAATGTAAATTATTCACTTTCTATTGTATATTGTAAATCATCCAATTCATCGAGTGATATTGATTTAGAGTATTGTATTCCAAGGCCTTATTATTGTTATTGTCGCACAAAAAAACTTTTTGAATGCCCAGTAGAAATAGATTTAGCTAGGGATAAAGCCTTTTCCCTGGCCCAATAACCTCTTTTTTTCCAAATATTTCTACGAATACGCTTCTTTGACATAGAAGTACGTTTCTTTGGAACTGCCATCTTAAAATAAAAAAGTTACCCATTTAGATAGTTGGATGTGAAAGACATGTATTGCTCAAAAAGGATCGTTCTTTCTATCTTTCTATTCATTATCTATATTTATTCTATAGCGAATACCTTCTTGATTTGATTACATCAAAAATATGGATACATGTACATCGATATAGTATCACTCGGGATAAAAAAATAAATAAAAAAAAAAGAAAAGTTTCAGATAAGAGCAGAACCCTTACCTATACTTACCTATATCTAATTTAACCTATATCTAATTTAAGAAAACAATAATGTAACATTTTCTATTATCTATATCTATTAATTAATCAATTTAATCAATCTCGAAAGTAGAGTATCCATAATTATTAATTATTAAATTTTTAATAAAAGACTAATAAAATTTATTGATAAAGATAAAGAAAAAGAATATTAATTTGAGTAATCCCTTAATTTAAGTTTTATGAAAATAACGAGTATTATAGGATTTCTAATAAACATAAGTTTATTTTATTGGAATAAAAGCTAATCAATCAGTTCCACAATGAATTAGTTAGTAACTAGTAATAAACTAACTAAAATAACTCGATCTTTATTAGATCGAGTTATTGGCAAATGCTATATTCCAGAATCAAGTATTTTTTTTTGATAGAATTTTGTCTTACTATATGGATATAAATCGCCGTAGTATTAGAATGATTGAAAATCTCATACTCTGTTCTATATGTTAATAAATATCTTATTAATTACTAAGCATTAATAGTCAAATTTAAATAGTAATTTGGTTATTTGAGGAAATGCAACTTCTCAATTCGAATAATTGGAATATTTTAAATATCTGGTAAAGAATCAAAATAATTAATGATTTCAAATCATATTTGATATTTGAGTTCTCTTAATGAAATAAGAGCTGGTGAATCGGAAACAATTAAATAAAAAAAAAAGGTTTTATTTTATGGAACATACATATCAATATGCATGGATCATACCTTTCATTCCACTTCCAGTTACTATATTAATAGGATTGGGACTTCTGCTTGTTCCGACCGCAACAAAAAACATTCGCCGTGTGTTGGCTTTTCCTAGTGTTGCATTGCTAAGCATAGCGCTGGGGTTTTCGGCCGATCTAGCTATTCAACAAATAAATGGGGGTTCCACTTATCAATATCTATGGTCTTGGACCA